TCATGAATTATGGTCAACAAACAGTACGAGCTGCAAGGTACATTGGTCAAAGTTTCATGATTACCTTATCTCACGCGAATCGTTTACCTGTAACTATTCAATATCCTTATGAAAAATCGATCACATCAGAGCGTTTCCGCGGTCGAATCCACTTTGAATTTGATAAATGCATTGCTTGTGAAGTATGTGTTCGTGTATGCCCCATAGATCTACCCGTTGTTGATTGGAGATTGGAAACGGATATTAGAAAGAAACGATTGCTTAATTATAGTATTGATTTCGGAATCTGTATATTTTGTGGTAACTGCGTCGAGTATTGTCCAACAAACTGTTTATCAATGACTGAAGAATATGAACTTTCTACTTACAATCGTCACGAATTGAATTATAATCAAATTGCTTTGGGTCGGTTACCAATGTCAGTAATTGGAGATTACACAATTCGAACAATTATGAATTCGACTCAAATAAAAATAGCCACGGATAACCCCCTTGATTCAAGAACGATTACCAATTACTAAGATTCCGTTTTGATCTAAAGAAGCGAAGTTTCTTTCATTTTGGTTGGTTAGTAACTACAAAACATAACTATTGATTGGTGAGAATCACGGCTTGATTTGAATTTAGAATAGATTCATATATCCGTGATGATTTCGAAATATCAAATTTCAACTACTCTTTCGGATACAAAAGCGGGATTGGTCCAATAACTGTATCTACATCAATCCACACCACATTAAGATTCAATTCAATTAGGCATATACAAGAAAAAAAAAAAGAAAGATAGGGTAACCTCTTTTTTCCTGGCCCGGTCAGTAAGGTCATGAAAATGAAATATTTCAACTTATTTATCTCTTATTTTACACATAATGGATTTACCTGGATCAATACATGATATTCTTTTAGTATTTCTAGGATCAGGTCTTATATTAGGAGGCCTAGGGGTGGTATTACTTACCAATCCAATTTATTCTGCCTTTTCATTAGGATTGGTTCTTGTTTGTATATCCTTATTCCATATTCCATCTAACTCCTATTTTGTGGCTGCTGCACAGCTCCTTATTTACGTGGGAGCCGTAAATGTCTTAATCGTATTTGCTGTGATGTTCATGAATGGTTCAGAATATTACAAGGATTTATATCTTTGGACAGTTGGAGATGGAGTTACTTCACTGGTTTGTACAAGTATTCTTTTTTCACTAATTACTACTATCTCAGATACGTCATGGTACGGGATTATTTGGACTACAAGATCAAACCAGATTATAGAGCAGGACCTGACAAGTAACGTTCAACAAATTGGAATTCATTTATCAACAGATTTTTATCTTCCATTTGAACTCATTTCTATAATTCTTTTAGTTGCTTTGATAGGTGCAATTGCTATGGCTCGTCAGTAATAAATACTTAGAATTAGAAATCCAAAATCAAATAAAATAAATAAGGCCGTGTTTTGTTCTGTGTTATTATTATGACATCAATTTCCCTTCAGTTCCATTTTGATATTCTATTGTTCATATATTAAATTGAATGGGTTTGAGTTCGATCCATTACTAATACCTTCCTTTTTTCCGTACTTGTTATATTCTAGTCAATCAAATCGGTTAAATTGTATTGTTGTTCATATTGAAATCAATCTCAATTGATGAGGAGTTGGTCAATGATGACCGAGCATGTACTTATTTTGAGTGCCTATTTATTTTCTATCGGTATTTATGGATTGATCACAAGCCGAAACATGGTTAGAGCACTTATGTGTCTTGAGCTTATACTGAATGCGGTTAATCTAAATCTCGTAACATTTTCTGATTTATTTGATAGTCGACAATTAAAAGGAGACATTTTCTCGATCTTTGTTATAGCTATTGCAGCCGCTGAAGCAGCTATTGGGCCAGCTATTGTTTCGTCGATCTATCGTAACAGAAAATCAACTCGTATCAATCAATCGAATTTGTTGAATAAATAGTCGTAATGATATAAATAAAGACAGATATATAGAATATTTACCAATTAGAATTAGCGTGTCGTGTATAACTCGTATGACCATGTTTGCTGAAACGTAATAAATCAAAGTATCTTGGACCTCTCTCATTCTCATGACCAGATCCAGAAGTAGATTGATTATTCAATTAAAAAAAAAATTCTGGTAAACCACTGATTCGTCTGGTGTCTACAATATATGATTCAGTTACTACTGATTTTACCAGATCGAAAATTGATAACGTTCAAAAAATTGATAGATCCAATGTCACATTCAGTAAAGATTTATGATACATGTATAGGGTGTACTCAATGTGTACGAGCCTGCCCCACAGATGTATTGGAAATGATACCTTGGGACGGATGTAAAGCTAAGCAAATTGCTCCTGCTCCAAGAACAGAGGACTGTGTAGGTTGTAAGAGATGTGAATCTGCTTGTCCAACGGATTTCTTGAGTGTCCGGGTTTATTTATGGCATGAGACAACTCGTAGCATGGGTCTAGCTTATTGATACGTTTCA